CTAAAAAGGAATATTTATTATTTGATCCATAACCTGACATAAGAAGGCCCACGGGAGCAATACTTGAAATGGCAATCCATAAAAAAACACCAATACTGAAATCGGCTAGAACAAGGTGATAGCCAAAAGGAATTACTAAATAACTTAGTAGAATTGATGTGACTGCTATGGATGGTCCGATACTGAATAAACGAGTATCCCCTCTTGATGGAAGAAGATTCTCTTTGAAAAGTAATTTTGTACCATCTGCTAAAGCTTGAAGAATTCCCAAAGGCCCGGCGTATTCAGGGCCAATACGTTGTTGTATCCCCGCAGATATTTCTCTTTCTAACCAAACAATCACTAGTACACCTATTGTGATTCCTAATACAGGAGTAAAAATAGGGACAAGTATCCATATGATCTCATATACCTCTTTTAAGGATTCCAATCTAAAAAAAGAATTGATAGCTTGTACTTCTGTTGTATCTATTATCATTTTAACGATCAACTTCTCCCATAATGATATCTATGCTACCTAGTATTGTCATAATATCAGCCAATTTCATTCTTTTAACTAATTGAGGAAGGATTTGCAAATTGATAAAACCCGGTGGTCTAATTTTCCATCTCCAAGGAAAAACACCCTTATCTCCTATCAGAAAAATTCCTAATTCTCCTTTTGGGGCTTCGACTCTCACATAAAGTTCTTGCTTTGACAATTCAAAAGTAGGAGAAGGTTTTTTACTGATAAAGCGATAGTCAAAATCATTCCATTCGGGATCCCCTACTTTATCAAAGCGCCGGATTTCTAAATTCTCATAGGGTCCCCCCGGAATTCCTTCTAAAGCCTGTTGAATAATTTTTATTGATTCTGTCATTTCACTGATTCGTACTAAATAACGAGCTAATGAATCCCCTTCTTTTTGCCATTGAACTCCCCAATCAAATTCATCGTAAGACTCATAATGATCAACCTTCCGAAGATCCCATTGTATTCCGGAAGCTCGTAGCATTGGTCCTGATAAACCCCAATTTATTGCCTCCTCTCCACCAATAATGCCTACTCCCTCAACTCGCTCTAAAAAAATAGGATTCCGTGTAATAAGCCTTTGATATTCAGTAACTCTTGTTAAAAAATAATCACAAAAATCCAAACATTTATCTATCCAGCCATGAGGTAAATCAGCAGCGACTCCTCCGATACGAAAATAATTATGCATCATTCGCATACCGGTGGCAGCTTCGAATAGGTCATATATCAATTCTCTTTCTCGAAAAATATAGAAGAAGGGGGTCTGTGCGCCAATATCTGCCATAAAAGGGCCAAGCCATAACAAATGAGAAGCTATACGACTTAACTCTAACATAATGACTCTGATATAGCTGGCCCTTTTAGGTACTTGAATATTGCCTAACTGCTCTGGTGCATTTACAGTTATTGCTTCGGTGAACATAGTAGCTAAATAATCCCAACGTGTTACATAAGGTAAATATTGTATAATTGTTCGGTTTTCCGCAATTTTTTCCATCCCTCTATGTAAATAACCCAATATCGGTTCACAGTCGATAACATCTTCACCATCTAGAGTAACAATGAGTCGAAGAACACCGTGCATTGATGGGTGCTGAGGACCCATATTGACTATCATAAGGTCATTTCGTGTAGCTGGTGCAGTCATAGGTTTTTTCCCGATTCATTCTTCCATGAATTGCTGAAAGCGAAAAGAAGTTTATCAAAAGTTAAGCGAAAATTAAAAACGACTCTTCAAATTAATGATTTTTTGTTTCTCGAATCTCCAACCGGCCGATTAATTCTTTATAACGTACTCTATTTTTTTTTGACAAATAGGCGAGCAGCCGTTGACGTTTTCCTAGAATTTTACGCAGACCTCTCTGAGATAAATAGTCTTTTTTGTGCAATTCCAAATGTGAAGTAAGTCTCCGTATCCTATTGGTGAAACTCACTACTTGAAATTCAACAGACCCCTTGTTGTCTTCGTTTTCCTCTTTCAAAATAATTACACTGAATGGATTTTTTATCATAAAAAAAAGCTCCTCCTACCCTTTAATTTACATATACATATTTGATTTTATCGATCAGTAATAATAATATTAGTCATTTTAATGTAGTAGTTAGTATACACAAGAATTTTAATTTATTTATGGACTTCCGATTTTATTAATCAAAATTTTAATTTGATTTGGACAGGGATAAAAAAGGGGATAGTACATTTTTACACTCACAACGTCGAATAATTTAGACCTCAATTTAAATTAGGAAGATTCTGTAGATTAGTTTATTTTATAGATTTTATCCAAACAAATTGATACGTCATTGACTTAGTATTAAAGTATTAAATAAATGGGACGTAAGATAGGGCGTATGTGCATCTGTTTGCTTTTCTATATGGTACAGAATATATAGGAAAAATGTACCATCAACCTATTTTTAATTGTGGATATAGTCTTAACATACTAAAACTGCTTCCATTGTTGGTATTAAACCAATATCGATTCATACAAGCTAAGTCTTCTAATCGATAATTAGGCCAAAGAAATAACTTTAATTTAATTAATTCGTTTTTATCTCTATCAAGATGTTTACTTTGATCCAAAAAAGGATTCCCACTTTTTATGTTCTTCTTGTTACAAAATACTCGATTTCTATCCACACTATTTATATTCTTTGAATTGAAAGAAATTAGAATTCTCAATTCTCTACGACGTCTAGACGATAAAATCTTTTCAGGAACAAAAAAATCATGATGGTTTTTGTCTCTCTTTCGAATTAATCTTTGATATCTTGGGATAGATTCATCCAATTTATTTTTCTCGATATATCTTTGTTCTCGATATCTTTGAGGAGTTTGGTACTTACTCTTATGAACCAATGAAATACCTACGGTTTGATACATAATAAAATATCCGTCGTTTTTTACAGACAAACGAATGGGCTCGATAAAAAATATCCCCTTTTTATTCAATTCTATAGGAGTCAATTTTTTCCGAATCACCATTATATCCAGATTTATTTCTTTCCTTTGAATAGACGATATAGTAGTATCTCTTGGATTTCTCAGTCCAAGCAAGTAACAATATATCTTGATATTATTGATCATTCTTTCAGTTAAATTCGGACTTAAACCATCGTCTATTATCCATTGAAAAAGCAAATAGTGTTTCCGTAAGAAAATCATTTCTGGTCTCATCTTATTCCGGATCTTGTATTGTTTTTTCATTTTACCTTGGTTTTGTGCATATGATCTAAGGCCTCTTCGGCCTGCGGGTTCTTTTTCTTCTTGATTTCGATTCATTAATTCATAATATCTTTTTTCATTCGATAATCTAAAAAAATTCCATTTTTGCTTTTCATTGATGTTTTTATTAAAAAGAAGTAATTTGCTTGGTATAATCCATGGTTTGATTTTGTATACATTATAAAGTGGCACAAATTCTGAGAAGAACGGAAGTTTCAGATTCGTCGATATTGGGTTTAGGATTTCTTCATTCATTTCCATCCAATCAAAAAAAAGTTTCTTGTCATTGATTGGATTTCTTTCTAAATCTTGATGAATCGTCAGATAAAAAAGATTGTTTTTATCCATTTTATCCATTTTATCGATTTTTTGGTAATTCTTACTTCCAATCTTAGTATTTATATTACTGTTATAATCCATTTTGGTCCAGGCCTCAATATATATTTTTTGTCTTAGAAAAAAATTTAGAATTGTCCAATCAAAATATTTTCTATCTGGATTTTTTTGCATATACATAATATCACCTTTTTCTAGATAATTATTGATAGGAATTTCCTCCAGGCTTTCAAAGAAATTTTCTTTATAATTGTTGTAATTAAAAGTAATCTTTTGGTTGTTATTTAATTCTGATGGTGATCCATAAATAATATATGCGGGCTTCTTCATTTCAGAATTAATAGATTTATATGATAAAAGATCATATATATAGTATTTTGGAAAATTATCTTTTTGGTTTGGTAATGGATATACTTTAAAATACTTTTGTTTTTTTTGATAAAGTAATCGGTCTTTTTCATACGAATTCCATTTTGTTAAATCTTTATTTTGGGTCATACTACCTTCAGTGATTGTAGTTCGCCATTTTTGTGGTATTAATCCAGACCATCTAATCTGAGATAAATTGTATTGATAATGACCTCTTAACCAGTTTTTCCATTGATTCATTTCAGAACTTGTAAGTTTCGTATGTCTTAATTCGGAATGAAATATTCCTTGTGTTACAAAAGAATTTTTTATTGCAGTCTTAATAAAAAAAGGGGTTCCATGATAGTCAAGAATAGATCTTTGCTTATACAAATTAATAATTCGGGTTTGTGATAATTTGTAAAATACATATGCTTGTGATAATGAGGATAAGTTAAAAAAAAGATGTGAATTCTTCTTACTATTCTTAATATTGTAAAGTGCACTTTTTAGAGTCGAAATATAGTGAATTTCTTTTTTGTTTTTTTTATTTTTTATTTCTTGGTTTGTTTTATTATTGTAAATGTATTTATCAAAACAAAAATTTATCGATTCAAGAACGAGCTGTGTAGTAATTCTGGCAATATGAATGATACATAGAAAGATATCAATCGATGTGCTTCTTCTTTTTATTTTTAATATTTGCGTTTGCCAACTATTTTTTGATGATTTTACTTTTCCATTATAACTTGTTTTGTTAGGACTACTTTTTTTCTTGGCGTTACTGTTTTTTTCTTTCGTAAGACTCTTTGTTTTCTTTGTGATTGTGCTTGTTCTATCCGTCATATTTTTCATTTTTTTTTCTCTCAGTGAATAATTTGTATTATCTGTAGATTTAATTTTTCTAAACGAGTCGTGAATTATCTTATTCCTGATTATATAATCTTTTTTTTGGTTAGTTTCGCCGGATTCATACAACTTTCTCAATATAAATAATCGAGTTGGATGTACTTTTAAGAGTTCTTTTTTTATTCTTTTTAGAAACATAAATAAAACGTTTTTGATAACCTCTCTTTT